TATCCCATTGGCACAAATAATAAGAGGTTTAATGTTAATAACTCAATCGAATCTTAGAAAATATATTTTCTTACCTTCGTTAATAATAGGTAAAAATATTGTCCGTATGATACTATTTCAATTTCCTGAATGGTCTGAGGATTTCAAGGAATGGAATAGAGAAATACATATTAAATGCACCTATAATGGTGTTCAATTATCAGAAAGAGAATTTCCAAAAAATTGGTTATTAGATGGCATTCAGATAAAAATACTATTTCCTTTCTGTTTAAAACCTTGGCACGGATCTAAGCTAAGGTCTTCTTATATGGATCAAATGAGAAAGAAAGGTCAAAAGGATGATTTTTGTTTTTTAACAGTTTGGGGAATGGAAACTGAACTTCCTTTTGGTTCTCCCCGAAAACAGCCTTTCTTTTTTGGACCCATTTTTAAAAAAGTAAAAAAAAAAATAAGAAACTTAAAAAAAAAATACTTTCTAATTCTACAAGTTTTAAAAGAAAGAACAAGATTTTTTCTAACTATCTCAAAAAAAACAAACAAATGGTTTAGCAAAAGTATTCGATTTTTAAAAATAATAATAAAAGAAATCGCAAAAATAAAAATTTTTTTATTTAGTAGATTGAAAGAAGTAGATAAATCAAGCGAAACTAAAAAAGAAAAAGATTCTATAACGCGTAATCAAATAATTCATGAATCCGTGAATCAAATTAGATCTACAAGTTGGACAAATTATTTACTGACAGAAAAAAAAATGAAGGATCTAACTAATAGAACAAGTACGATTAGAAAAAAAATAGAAAAAATTACAAAAGAAAAAAAAAAAGTGGCTCTAGGAATAAATGTTAGTCCTAATACTAATAAAAGTAGTTCGAATACTGAAAGATTCGAATTACCAAAAACTATTTGGCAAATAGTAAAAAGGCGCAGCGCTCGATTAATTCGTAAATTTTATTTTTTTATAAAATTTTTCATTGAAAAGATATACATAGATATACTTCTATCTATGATTCATATTTCCAGAATGCATACAAAACTTTTTCTTGAATTAACAAAAACTCTTATTGATAAACCCATTTTAAATATTGAAAAAAATCACCAAAAGAGTAATAAAACTAATGAAAGAAAAATTGACTTTATTTCAACTATACAAAAATACTTTTATAATATTACTAATAATAATTCACAGAATGTTGATAGAGTATCCTCCTTCTCACAAGCATATGTATTTTACAAATTATCACAAACCCAAGCTCTTAACTTAAACAAGTTAAGATCTATTCTTGAATATCACGCAATACCTTTTTTTCTGAAAACTTCAATAAAAACTTATTTTGTAAGACAAGGAATAATTGATTCTGAATTCAAAGCTAATAAACTTCGGAACTCGAAAAAAAATCAATGGAAAAGCTGGTTAATAGGTCATTATCAATACGATTTATCTCAGATTAGATGGTCTAAATTAATAGCACAAAAGTGGCGAAATAGTACCAATCAATGTCGTACAATTCAAGATAAAAATTTTAAAAAAGAGGATTCATATGAAAAAGAACAATTAAGTTATTATAAAAAACAAATCGATTACAAAGTATATTTATTACCAAATCAGAAAGATAATTTTCAAAAATACTATATATATAATCTTTTATCTTATCGATCTATTAATTATAATTATGCAAAGAAGGAGGACCCATCCATTTATAGATCACTATTCCAAGTAAATAAGACTAAAAAGAATTCTTATAATTACAAGACACAGAAAAGAAAAAAATTTGATAGATTAGCTTATATTCCTATTAATAATTTTTTAGGCAAAAGTCATTATATATATATGGAAAAAAATACGGATCGAAAATTTTTTGATTGGAAAATCATTAATTTTTGTCTTAGAAAAAAAATAGATATTGAAGCCTGGATCAAGGTCGATACCAATACGAATCAAAATACTAAGACTGAAGCTACTAATTCTAATTATCAAATAATTGATAAAATTGAAAAAAGAAATCTTTTTTATCTTCTGGGTCATCAAGATGAAGAAAGAAATTCCTCCAATAAAAAAAAAAAATGGGATTGGATGGGAATGAATGCAGAAATACTAAGTCATCCTATATCAAATCTTAATCTTTGGTTCTTCCCAGAATTTTTACTACTTTATAATGCATATAAAATGAAACCCTGGTTTATACCAAGCAACTTCCTTTTTTTTAATTTTAATATAAATGAAAATCTTAGTGAAACTCAAAATATCAATAAAAAGCCAAAAGTAATTATATTGTCGAACGAAATAAAAAATAAAAAAGAAAAAGAATCTAAAAACCAAAGAAATCTTAGATCAAAGGTACAAAACCAAGAAAATCTTGGATCTGTTCTATTAAATCAAGAAAATGAGATTGAAGAAATTTATTCAGAATCAGACATGAAAAAACTACAAAAGAAAAAACAATACAAGAGCAATACGGAAGCAGAACTAGATTTCTTCCTGAAAAGATATTTACTTTTTCAATTGAGATGGGAGGGTGCTTTGAATCAAAGAATGATCAATAATATCAAAATATATTGTCTCCTGCTTAGAATGAGAAATCCAAAAAAAATAATTCTACCCTCTATTCAAAGGAGAGAAATGAATCTTGATATAATGCTGATTAATAAGAATTTAACTTTTACAGAATTGAGGAAAAGGGGAATATTGATTATCGAACCTCTTCGTCTGCCTGTAAAAAAATCAGGACAGTTTATTATGCATCAAACCATAAATATTTCATTAATTCATAAAAGTAGGTATTGTACTAATCAAAGATACCGAGAGCAAAGATATGCCGATAAGCAAGATTTTGATGAATCTATTCAAAGCCATCTACCTGGAAATAATTATTCTGATTTTATTTTTCCTGAAAATATTTTATCGTCTAGACGTCGTAGAGAATTAAGAATTCTAATTTGTTTCCATTCAAAAAATAAACAAAGTATGGATCAAAGTAGACCATTTTGTAATGGGAATCATTTTCGGAGTTGTAGTCAATTTTTGAATGAAAATAAAGATATTGATAGACATCAATTAATTAAATTAAAATTCTTTCTTTGGCCCAATTATCGATTAGAAGATTTAGCATGTATGAATCGATATTGGTTTGATACAAATAATGGCAGTCGTTTCAGTTTGTTAAGAATACATATGTACCCACAATTGAAAAGCGGTAAATGATACTTTATGTCCTATATCAGATCTGATATATAAAAGCAAACAAATGAACATCTAACTTGTCTTAGATTTTAGTCTAATATATGATACTAATTTAATGTAATGAGGTATCCATTATTATTATTACTTTTTTTTTTTTAGAAAAACGCGCATTAATCTTCTTACTGCTTAATTTTAAGATTTAAACTATTCTTTTTTGAAAATGTAAAATATACTATGCTTTTGTAGGCCTATCCGAATCCAATTTTAATTAGATTGATTTATTTTTAAAAATTAGATATAGAATTTTATAAAAATTGAAAATTGGTTTATTATGTATACCAAATTAAACTAATTCACATTATTATTACTGATCTGTAAAATTCATATTTGTAAAAAAAAAAAAAAAGAATTATTTTATGGTAAAAAATGCATTCATTTCCTTTTTTTCACAAAAAGAAAAAGAGGAAAACCCCGGGTCTGTTGAATTTCAAGTATTCTTCTTTACTAATAAGATACGACGACTTACTTCCCATTTGGAATTGCACAAAAAAGACTATTTATCTCAGAGAGGCTTACGTAAAATTTTGGGAAAGCGCCAACGCCTGTTAGCTTATTTATCAAAAAAAAATAGAGTACGGTATAAAGAATTAATTGGTGAGTTGAATATTCGAGAGAGAAAAACTCGTTAATTTGAAAAGTTATTTTAATTTTGATGACCCTCTTTTTGTTTTCAGCAATTCATGGAAAAATGAATCGGAAAAAAACCTATGACTCTACCAGCTACAAGAAAGGACCTCATGATAGTCAATATGGGTCCTCACCACCCATCAATGCATGGTGTTCTTCGACTCATCCTTACTCTAGATGGTGAAGATGTTATCGACTGTGAACCAATATTGGGTTATTTACACAGAGGGATGGAAAAAATTGCAGAAAACCGAACAATTATACAATATTTGCCTTATGTAACACGTTGGGATTATTTAGCTACTATGTTTACAGAAGCAATAACTGTAAATGCACCCGAGCAGTTGGGAAATATTCAAGTACCTAAAAGAGCCAGCTATATCAGAGTAATTATGTTGGAGTTGAGTCGTATAGCTTCTCATTTATTATGGCTTGGACCCTTTATGGCAGATATTGGTGCACAGACCCCTTTCTTCTATATTTTTCGAGAAAGAGAATTAATATATGATCTATTCGAAGCTGCCACCGGTATGCGAATGATGCATAATTATTTTCGTATTGGAGGAATAGCCGCTGATCTACCTCATGGCTGGATAGATAAGTGTTTGGATTTTTGCTATTATTTTTTAAGGGAGGTTGCTGAATATCAAAAGCTTATTACACGAAATCCTATTTTTTTAGAACGAGTTGAGGGGGTAGGTATCGTTAGTGAAGAGGAAGCAATAAATTGGGGTTTATCAGGACCAATGCTACGAGCTTCCGGACTACAATGGGATCTTCGTAAGGTTGACCATTATGAGTGTTATGACGAATTTGACTGGGAAGTTCAATGGCAAAAAGAAGGGGATTCATTAGCTCGTTATTTAGTACGAATTAGTGAAATGACAGAGTCTATAAAAATTATTCAACAAGCTCTGGAAGGAATTCCGGGAGGGCCCTATGAGAATTTAGAAACCCGGCGCTTTGCTGAAGTAAGAAATCCCGAATGGAATGATTTTGACTACCGATTTATTAGTAAAAAACCCTCTCCTACTTTTGAATTGTCGAAGCAAGAACTTTATGTAAGAGTCGAAGCTCCAAAAGGAGAATTGGGGATTTTTATGATAGGAGATCAGAATGTTTTTCCTTGGAGATG